AGCGGAAAGGGCCCGCGGAGTTCTTACTCTTATAATGAGACTTTGATCTATTCCATAACCTACAAATTGGTTAGTTATCCAGTCAGCATAATCAAAATATTATATTTGTTTTGTAGAAATGACAAAAAGGATCCTTTGCTCTGATGTTTCAAACCACTCTATTCTTTTGTTTCTTAATGATATTTGTGAACAATTGAATCTAGTGGTTGATTCATAGTCCCTGCCCTTCCCCCAAAATATTAACTGGAAGCAAGAAGAAAGAACGAATCAATCAATTTTATCTATAATCCAATATAATAATTATATTGATTTCTAGGGATGAGACATCCTGCAAATCATTTCTAGACTAAACTAATAGAACCTTAATCAAAACTACTCTAAAAATAAAATAAAAACTCTGATCATATATCTGATCATATAATAAATAAAGATTTGGATATTCGTAAAAATAAAATCTGCCTTTCAACCAGAACAGTCTTTTTGTTTGAATAATTTCTCTAAGTTAGAAGTTTAACTTATATTGAATAAGTGAAGATTATTGAATAAGTGAAGATATTGAATAAGTGAATAAATTCTATTTGCTCAATAACTTATTCACCCATAATCCTTTTTTTCCTTTGTTTGTCCACCACTTCTTATGAATCTAAACAAAGGAGTTCCGATAGACCCGGAAAAGAAGGAAAGGAATAGTAATCTTTGATGAACAGGAAAAAAATAATTATTATTTTGATACAAGACGACACAAGAAAAAGGAATTTTCACCCGTTTTCTTGTGTCGTCTTGCGTCGAATAGAAGATTAGGAAGACTAGTAATCCTTCCTAAAAGTATTTGTTCCTTTCATTTTTATCATCCTTGCCTTGTATTCTCTTCTTTTGTATTTGTTTGTATGCCTATTGTTTATTACTAAAATGGAATACAAGTAATGAATTCCAGGCGTCCTGCAAAACAAAAAGAGTATAAACAAAGCAAGCAAAAGGATTTACAGAATTTTTTGATCATACATAATTGTATCGATGGACAAAAAATCGGCACTTTTTACCAAATGTTAAGGAATCTCTGGACCTAAAAATTCATTTCGTACAATTGAACTTTTTCAAACTGTTTCTTTTTAAGAACCAAAAAAACTTGTGCCAAAATAACAGATGCGAAGAAGAACAAAAGGCCTTGGACGCGTAATGGATCTTGAAGCACTATTTCTGCATCTCCCTGACCAAACCCTCCTACATTGGGATTGCTTGTTAATGGTTGATCAAGCTTAATGGATTCACCCTCTGAAACAAGAAGTTCTGGTCCTGGAGGTATAATATCAACCACTTGACGTCCATCCGATGCATCAACTATGGTTATTTCATATCCTCCCTTTTCTTTACGTACTATTTTGCTTACTATACCTGCTGATGTAGCATTATAGACTGTATTGTTACTCTTGCTACCATCAGGATAAATCTGACCCCTTCCTCTGTTCCCACCCACATATATGGGATATTTTAAGAAGTGAACGTCTTTCTTTGTAGCAGGGTCGGGGGAAAGAATGGGAAAGACGATTTCACTATATTTCTGACCCGGAACAGGACCTATCACAAGAATATTTTTTTTATTGGGACGATAACTCTGAAAAGACAGATTTCCTATCTTTTCTTTCAACTCAGGAGAAATACGATCGGGGGGGGCTAATTCGAATCCCTCGGGTAAAATAAGAACAGCACCCACATTCAAACCCCCTTTTTTACCATTAGCAAGAACTTGTTTCAGTTGCATATCATAAGGAATTTGAACAACTGCTTCAAATACAGTATCAGGAAGCACAGCTTGCGGAACTTCAATATCCACGGGCTTATTAGCTAAATGGCAATTAGCACATACAATTCGTCCAGTTGCTTCTCGTGGGTTTTCATAACCCTGCTGCGCAAAAATGGGATATGCATTTGAAATGGATGCTCGAGTTATTACATATATCATGATCGATACAGAAATGGATCGAGTCATCTGTTCCTTTACCCAAGAAAAAGTATTTCTATTTTGCATGTCCAATCATGGATCTCGGAATTTCTACAATAAATTAGATAGGGAACTAGTAAAGTTCCCTATGCACGAGTCTGTCATTGTACTGGAATAGTTGTACTGTAATATAGGACGAATACCTTGAACTGGTAGAAATAAAATATAAAGAATTAAGTAAGATTCAAAATGGTTTCTTTATAAAGGAAGAAAGATTCTGATTTATTTGATTGATATCAGGAGATCAAATGAGTTCTTCATTCATTCATTGAATGATAAATGACTACAAGCGAAGGAGATACACGATTTAAATAATGGAAAATCCAATATTTCACAATTGTATCTAGAATAACTGGAAAGGTGGAAACAAGACCAGATATAATTTGATCGTTATGAGCCAATCCAAAATCGTTGTAGAACGAACCAATTATTAGTTCCCAACCATGAGTCGAGTGAAATCCAATCCATAAATCAGTAACTAAAAGAATCGAAAAAGCTTTTATTGTGTCACTTAAGTTATAGAGGAATTCCTGAACCCAAGAATTAAGAATGACAAGTTCCTCATTACCCAAAATAAAATAACCACTTAGAATAGCGAAAGAGATTATATTTGTCGAGAAATGCAAAATGATATGGAGATGATATTCATTGTGTGTTTTGACCAATTGTATCGTTTCCTTGTGTATTCCTATACGAAGTTTTTGTATATGTGTCTCCGGGTACTCCTTTATCATTTCGTCCAACAGAAAGAGTTCTTCTAATTCTATGAATCTTTCTAGAACGTTTTTCTCTTGAATGATATTCAAGAGAGTTTTGGATTGCCCGGTATTCCACCAATTTGTAACCCAAAGTTCCAGACATTTATTAAATGGGAGAGAGACCCACCAGGGCAAAAATACTATAGATACAAGATATGGGAAAGAAGGCAATGCTTTCTTTTTTTTCATTTTTTATCTGTGAATTGAATCGTTAATGAACCTGCTTCATTCGTTGACTCTATATGATATTTCTCTGAAGCACGAGTTCTATAACAAGGTATTGAACCTATGGGTCTATTCATTCCAATTTTTGTGTCAAAATTGAATTTAGTTCTTGGATTTAGAAGGAATATAGAAATGGGATAAGGGTTCGCCCTTTTCGGATAAAAATGAAAAATCAATATTATTCCTAGATATCTCAATTGGGCAAATTCGAATGGGCAAATTCGAAGCAATTTCATCTTCATTTGTTCCTTTCTATGAATACTCGAAAACCCACTTAAAATAACGAATCGGATTTAGAAACGAAAACCCCCCTCAGTTAATTATTTCGAAATGTTTCACCGCCTAGCCACAACCAAGGAAAAAAGGTATCATCAAAATTTTGGGCCTAAAAAGATGAGATGAATTCCGTATTACGAAATAAATCTTGGATATATTTGATGAATCCTTACTTATTATATTAGCCTTAGATTAGTCTTTTTTCTAGTAGAAATTTTCTAGTAGAAAAGAATTGAGTTGGGATCCATACGCATACGAAATACTTTTGGTATACAAATGGTATACAAAAATTTCTTCTTTTCTTAATTTTCTTCTTTATTATAGTATAGTTTATTATAGTTATTCCATATACGCCCTCCTGCTTTTTTGGTTTATTCTATGGGAGTCGCCACGACAAAGGAAGGAGGAAATAGAATAATCTAACATGTTTTGTTCAAATGAACATTCCAAAAAGACTTCAATTGTATTAAAAAAGGAATTAGCAAGTTCCTTCCCCCATGCCGATAAAACATTTATTCTTTATTGTGTTCAATTCATTTCAAAATACTTCAATTGGTACGCCCAAGAAATAGGCCAATTCGGCAGCTTTTTGTTCAATTTCTCGTGGAGTAAAATTCTCATCAGTACGAGTCAAGGGAATGGCCCCTTGACCTCTGATTTCCATATAAAGGACACGACGAGGATAAAGACCCTCTTTAACCTCAATTCTGATTGATTGGATATCTCTCATAAGGAAGCGAAGGAAGATGCGACGATTTATTCCAGGAAATCCCCAACGAAAAATGCACACAATTCCTTCTTTTCTATCGAATTGGTCATAACCACTACCTACATTCCACAAAATTGTGCACCACAAATAGGAGCTAACGAACAGACCTGCGATCCCATAAAAAGACATCACGATTCCTTGTGGAAAAAAAAGAATTTGCTGAGATGGAAATATGGATATCAGATTCCTACCAAGATAACTGGAAGTTCCAACCGCTAAGAATCCTAGTGAACCTAAAAAAAGGATACAGGCCCAGCAAAAATTACTTGTTTTTCGAGACCCCCTTATAAGTTCTATCCATATATGTTCTGATCGCCAATTCATACTATACTAGATCCAGTTGCATTCGATTGGAATTGAGAGAATAACCCAAATTTGACTTTACCTTTCTTGATCCCGAAGTAACTTTCATCAACTAGCACTATTCTGATGTGGAGTAATTGGTTAGATACATTGACCTTCTATTAAAAATATTTACTGATCCATTTTTAACCAGCTATATATATATACATGCATTTATGCAGATAGCATGTATCCGCATACATAACAGTTCTTTCATTTGTGTGTGGAAAGAGCCACATATCGTACCATATTGCACTAAAAAAATATCTGTATTATGATACAGTGTTGAAATAAATTGATAGGATTTGGTCCCATTGGATCTAGACAATCTTATTTTTTTGGACATGAAGAGATAAAGAAGCCATTGCAATTGCCGGAAATACTAGGCCCACTAAAGGCACAAAAATAGAGGGTAAGTTGAGATCTGTCATAGAATGGGTGCCTCGATTTAATATTTGTATCTATATATTTGTATCTATTAGAAAGATATCTTATGATATGATAAGTATATCTATTATAAGTAATATTAGGTAATATTGACTATTGTATTTTATATAATATTATACTACTAAGTATATATAAACAATTAAGTATATATAAATATATAATTTCTAAATAATATATTTATATTAAAATAGAAATTTGAAATATAAAAATAATATTAAAATATTAAATTTAAAGAAAAAAAAGGATAGATAATAAGTGCAAAAATGTAGAACTAAATTAAGTGTACCTATTCATCTTTCTACACGAATATAAATAGGGTAATCTTCTTTTACAAATTTTATTATTCTTCTTCTCCCATCCTTATGTTCTTTCTATCTTTCTTTCTAATCTAATAAGGAGTTTTTTATTTTAAAGGAGTTTTCTTATGAAAATGAAGTTCATTATGAATTCGCGACTCTAAATAATAGGATCCAACAAACAGGGATTCATAGTAAAAATGCGATAGATGTAGAAATTATTTTATTTCATTTCCATATTTGATATTTCTTTTTTTTTTTTTTTTCATTATTGTCTATCTTAATTAATGCGTAAGATAGCCAGATAAAATTCTTTTTTTTTTTCCCAAAATTCGAATTCCTCGGAAAGAGAAATTCACTTTTTTATTTTATCCTGTTGATAGAGGTTCATAATACCTAATCATGAATAGGGGTAAGATAAAAAATGGATCTGGATCCGGAAGAAAAAAAATTATCCGAAACTTCTGACTCTTACTAGAAAGTGTAACTTATATCACCAAAGAACATTTTTCTTAGTTTTTTTTTTATTATGATGAACTAAATACTTGTTCGCTACAAACAAAATAACTGAATCTAGTGCTATACTTTAATTTTTTGAATTTTGATTCAAGGGAAAGAAACCATGGAGCTGAAATAACTCACTTAGAACACCTTTTAAAGGATTACGTGGTACGATTGGGTCAAATAAGCCTTTATGGAATAAATAGTCAGCCGCTTGTGAACCATCGGGTACTGTCCTATTCAATGTTTGTTCAATTACTCTTTTACCCGCAAATGCAATGTACGCATTAGGTTCAGCAATAATGATATCTCCCAACATACCAAAACTGGCTGTTACTCCACCGGTTGTAGGAGATGTAAGGACTGGTACATAGAATAACTTTTTAGTGGATTGGTAATTATATGAAGCAGAAGATATTTTAGCCATTTGCATCAAGCTCAAACTTCCTTCTTGCATGCGTGCTCCTCCAGAAGCACACACAATAATGACAGGTAGAGATCGATTAGTAGCATACTCAATCAAACGAGTGATTTTCTCACCTACTACAGATCCCATACTACCTCCCATGAACTTAAAATCCATAACCCCAATTGCTGCGGGAATACCGTTTAGTTGACCTATGCCTGTTTGAACAGCTTCAGTTAAACCTGTCTTTCTTTGATAAGAATTGATACGATCTTTATAAGGTTCCTCTTCTGAATGAAATTGAATGGGGTCCATAGAAACCATATCTTCATCCATAGGATCCCAAGTGCCCGAATCAATCGAAAGTTCGATTCTATCTGAACTACTCATTTTCAAATAATATCCACACTGTTCACAAACATTCATTTTTGACCTAAGAAGTTTTTTATAATTTAATACATAACAATTTTCGCATTGAACCCATAAATGTCTGTATTTTTTATTTATATCGAAATCATTAGATCTTCCTCTTATATTGAAATCACTGCCATTATTACGAGTTCTTATACTAAAACTTCCACTTTCACTACCACTTACATTTTCAGTACAAATGAAATTATAAATGTAACTGTCACTGTAATTGTCAGTACCACCTGAAATGGAACTATTAATACTGACTTCAAAACGAAGATAACTATTAATGCAACTATTAATGTGATTAGTCCAACTAGATTGAGTATCATACATGTAATGATAATAGTAGTGATTGTTTCTCTTAGACCCCCTATTCAAAAAACTAGAAAAAAAACCTTCTAATTCACTCAGAAAAGAACTATCATTGTCAATCTCAAAACTATGATTTTCAATATCAAAATATACGGAATAACTGTCACCATTACTATCCCTAACTAAAAAAGTGTCATCAGAGATCAAACTCCAAATATCCCTGATACCAAATAAATAATCAACATTACTGAAACTATAACTAACACTATCACTCCAATTTTTCTCCATATCATTTAGAAGGGGTTCATCATTTCCACTGGTATGGCCAATAGCATCAAGACTTCCCATTGATTTACTTAAACCATACCTATGTTCTAACTTTAACTTCTCGTTAGACAACATCGAATTGAACCACCATTTTTCCATAGAATCTTCCTGCCCCCTATTTGATGAAAATACAATAGATGAATAGTCATTCGATGAATAATTATTTTACTATTTTATTTCCTATCAGAATTAAGCATATGAGGATTAGGATTGTTAACTAATAATAAGTGAGTATTGAAAGAAATGATTCTCTTTTTTTTTTTTGAATCCGAGATAGCACTTCAATATCTATCTATATAGAAAGATTTTTTTTTCAATTAAAATAAAAATTCTCATCGAAAATAGTTTATAAATAAGGAATTCGTTCTCGTATAACCTTGTATCGTATAATCAAATAATAAGTTTATATTGCAACATGGAACGAAAAA